AAAAGGGCCAGTTATATCAGAGTCATTATGTTGGAGTTAAGTCGTATAGCTTCACATTTGTTATGGCTTGGCCCTTTTATGGCAGATATTGGGGCACAGACTCCTTTCTTCTATATTTTTCGAGAAAGAGAATTGATATACGACCTATTCGAAGCTGCCACCGGTATGCGAATGATGCACAATTTTTTTCGTATTGGAGGAGTCGCTGCTGATTTACCTCATGGCTGGATAGATAAATGTTTGGATTTTTGCGATTACTTTTTAACAGGAATTGCCGAATATCAAAAGCTTATTACACGGAATCCCATTTTTTTAGAACGAGTTGAAGGAGTAGGCATTATTGGTGGAGAGGAAGCAATAAATTGGGGTTTGTCGGGACCTATGCTACGAGCTTCCGGAATACAATGGGATCTTCGTAAAGTTGATCATTATGAGTGTTACGACGAATTTGATTGGGAAGTCCAATGGCAAAAAGAGGGGGATTCATTAGCTCGTTATTTAGTACGAATCAGTGAAATGACGGAATCCATAAAAATTATTCAACAGGCGCTAGAAGGAATTCCGGGAGGGCCCTATGAAAATTTAGAAATACGCCGCTTTGATAGAGCAAAAGATACTGTATGGAATGAGTTTGATTATCGATTCATTAGTAAAAAACCTTCTCCGACTTTTGAATTGTCGAAGCAAGAACTTTATGTGAGAGTTGAAGCACCAAAGGGAGAATTGGGAATTTTTCTGATAGGAGATAAGGGTGTTTTTCCTTGGCGATATAAAATTAGACCGCCAGGATTTATTAATTTGCAAATTCTTCCTCAGTTAGTTAAAAGGATGAAATTGGCTGATATTATGACGATACTAGGTAGTATAGATATCATTATGGGAGAAGTTGATCGTTAAAATGATAATAGATACAACAGAAGTACAAGCTATCAATTCTTTTTCTAGATTGGAATCCTTAAAAGAGGTCTATGGGATCATATGGATGCTTATCCCTATTTTGACTCTTGTATTAGGAATCACAATAGGTGTACTAGTAATTGTTTGGTTAGAAAGAGAAATATCTGCAGGTATACAACAACGTATTGGTCCTGAATACGCAGGACCTTTGGGAATTCTTCAAGCTCTAGCAGATGGTACCAAATTACTTTTCAAAGAGAATCTTCTTCCATCTAGAGGAGATACTCGTTTATTCAGTATTGGACCATCTATAGCAGTAATATCCGTTTTATTAAGTTATTTAGTAATTCCTTTTGGGGATCATCTTGTTTTAGCCGATCTCAGTATCGGTGTTTTTTTATGGATTGCTATTTCAAGTATAGCTCCTGTCGGCCTTCTTATGTCAGGATATGGCTCCAATAATAAATATTCTTTTTTAGGTGGTCTACGAGCTGCTGCTCAATCAATTAGTTATGAAATACCATTAACTCTATGTGTGTTATCAATATCTCTACGTGTGATTCGTTAAGACATAAATTTCACCCTACTTTTTCTTTCTAGGAAGGAAATGTAATGAGTTGAATATATATATTTGCGTTTTTTATTCATTATTCGGGGGTTGATGAAGGAAACCAGATAGTTATATGAGTGAAAGAAACGGCTTAGAAATTTGCAGTAAAAGATTGAATCTCATTTCCTATGTACAAGAGTTAATAAAAGTAAACATTAAGTATTAGAGACTGTTTACCCCAAGATTGATTGATTAATCATGATGACTTGAAGCGGGTTCAAAAGATCTACTTTATGAGGTTTTTACTATCTATTAGCATATGTATTACCCAAAAGTGGATTGATAAAAATAAGTGGATAGCTAGGAACACTAAGGTACACAAAGGATTCGTAATAGATATTATGTAAGTGTATTTTTCTGTGTATAAAAAGAATTATAATTGGGGCTTTAAATTGGTAGAAATGATCAAGGAGTACTTCCCACGATTCCGATCCAGAGTATACTTCTATTCACCGATTAAGTAAATAACTATCAAGAACGAAGTAATCCTTTAACTTTGTTTAAGGTCCCCTTTTTTGAGAAAGGAGAATAGGAACGAAAAAAATCGAAAGACTTAAYGCGCTAGAAAAAAATCTCGTTTTTTCTTTCTCTATATAGAGATAGAATTCTTGTCATGATTCATGAACTAATGCAACGTCTAATTGGATTTCGTAATTGAAAACGTTAGGTTGAAATGTCTATAGATATTGTTACAAGAAAGATTTTATTCAAGGATTAAGTTATTACTCAACAAAGAAGAATTTAAATTATTAAAAGATAAGATGAATTCAGAAGCACTTTATTTTATTATAGTATAAAAATAAATAAATATAGCAGACAGAATTCCAGTGTCTAATGGGGACCTTACAATAGATTTCATTTTATCTCTATCTATCCTACAAACATATCAAGAAAAATAATAAAGGACGGGTCCTTAGATTTATTTGTGACCTTTGAGGAGCCGTATGAGGTGAAAATCTCATGTACGGTTCTGCAATAGGGGTGGGAACAGTG